TAAATACCCTCTTTAATTTCTATTCTAACGGACTGAATATCTTTTATAAGGAATCGGAGGAATATGCGACGATTTTTTCCAGGAAATCCCCAACGAAAAATACACACTATCCCTTCCTTTCTATCGAATCGATCATAACCACTACCTACATTCCAGGAAATTGTGCACCACAAATAGGAACTAATAAAGAGACCCGCGATCCCGTAGAAAGACATCACGATCCCTTGTGGAAAAAAAATGATTTGCTGAGACGGAAAAAAAGATATCAAATTTCTACCAAGATAACTGGAAGTTCCAACCAATAAGAATCCTAATGAACCTAAAAAAAGGATAAGGGCCCAGCAGAAATTACTTAGTTTTCGAGACCCCGTTATAAGTTCTATCCATATATCTTCTGATCGCCAACTCATACTTGATCTGATTGCATTTTATTGGAATTGAGAGAATACCCCCAATGAATTTGACTTTACTTTTTTTGTTTCCAAAGTAACTCTCATCAACTAGCACTAGTTTGATGTGAACTAGCACTAGTTTGATGTGAACCTTTAGGGGTAATTCATCAAATTGGTTAGATCTAAAATAATAACATACCCTTCATATGAGCCCACTATACATATTGATATATGTATAGATCCACCGACTTTACATTTTAGCCATCCAGCGATCCTGATCTATTTGAAACTAGCTAGAATTCATTTACCCATAGATCCTTTTCTGCAGGCATAAGAGCTTTTTCCTTTATGTTCGGCGGAAATTACGCGTTAGACCATATTTGTCGAAATAGATATCTGTGTTATGCTACAAGTCTAAGTTTTGAAAAAAAAAAAACGGATGAGATTGGGTACCATCAGATCTAAACAATCTTGTTTTTTTGAACATGAAGAGATAAAGAAGCCATTGCAATTGCCGGAAATACTAGGCCTACTAAAGGCACAAAAATAGAGGGGAAATTGAAAGTTGTCATAAAATGGGGTACCTCGATTTACTATTTGTACCTGCTATTATTTATTTTTTATAAAAAAATATCTTATAATAATTATAATTAAGAATTGTAATTATTATTAATTAAATTTCAAATTCTTAGGATAGAAATAAGTTTCTATATATCTAAATGAGTATATAGAATAAGTCCAAGGAATATAGAACTAAATAAATGGACTTATTCATCTTTCTACATGAAAGATATGTATGATAATTCACTTTATTATTTTTCTTCATTTCTTTGTCTTTTGTTCTTGTCTTCGAATTTTTAATAAAGAAAGAGTTTCTTACAGATTATCGAAAGATTCGTTAGAATGCGACCCAACAGGAATTTTTAGTGAAAATGGGATTTTCGGGAGATAGAGAAAGATAAAAAACTATATATCTATCTTTTCTCTATTTGATTATATACATAAGACATAAGACGAAATTCATTTTATTTTATTTGCCTAATTTCACGAAAGGGAGAATTCACTCTTTTATCTTGTTGATAGAGACTTCTTAATTAGTAATCGGGATTCTAGGTAAAAAAAGAGTTAGCCGCAACTTTTGATTCTTTCTACAATTAGATTTTAGGTCATCAAAGAAAACTCCATTCTTATTTACTTTGATTCTGATAAACTAACTACTTGTTTGCTACAAATAAACTAATTGAATTTTGTGTGCTCTACTTGATTGAATTTTAATTCAAAGGAAAGAAAGCGTGGAGCTTAAATAACTCACTCAGAGCACTTTTTAAAGGATTACGTGGTACGATTAGGTCAAATAAGCCCTTCTGGAATAAATATTCAGCCGCTTGTGAACCTTCAGGTACTGTTTTATTCAATGTTTGTTCAATTACTCTTTTACCCGCAAATGCAATATAGGAATTGGGTTCAGCAATAATGATATCTCCCAACATACCAAAACTAGCTGTTACCCCACCAGTAGTAGGAGATGTAAGGATTGATACATAAAATAACTTTTTATTTGATTGATAATCATATAAAGCAGACGATATTTTAGCCATTTGCATCAAGCTCAAACTTCCTTCTTGCATGCGTGCCCCCCCGGAAGCGCACACTATAATAAGAGGTAGAAATTTATTGGTAGCGTACTCAATCAAACGGGTGATTTTCTCCCCGACTACGGATCCCATACTACCCCCCATAAACTGAAAATCCATAACCCCAATTGCTACGGGAATACCATTTAGTTGACCTATGCCTGTTTGAACAGCCTCAGTTAACCCTGTCTTTCTTTGATAAGAATCAATACGATCTTTATAAGGCTCCTCCTCCGAATGAAATCCAATGGGATCCAGAGAGACCATGTCTTCATCCATAGGATGCCAAGTACCGGGATCGATCGAAAGTTCGATTCTATCTGAACTACTCATTTTCAAATGATATCCACATTGTTCACAAATATTTGTTTTTGATTTCAAAAATTTCTTATAATTTAATCCATAACAATTTTCGCATTGAACCCACAAATGCCTGTATTTTTGAGTTACATCGAGATCATTAGACCTTTCTCT